TGGTTCTTCCATATGATTTCAGAAGTTATTCAGAAGTAATTCGTCGAGATCGTGCACCTTTTTTTTATCCAAAAAAATACAAAAAAATATTCTAAAGTGCAGCCGGATAGATCCAATCTATTCTTGAAATAGACAACTCGCACACACTCCCTTTCCAAAAAAAATCAATACACCAACCACTACAGTTAGATTTATTAGATTTGTTGCTAAAATATCGGTATTAAGCCCGAAACTCCCAGCGAATGGCCAGTGAGCCAAAAAAACGAAAGAATGGGTTACATTTTTCATATGCTCTCCTCTTATAGATAGGACGAACAAAGAAGAAAGTTTTTCGATCACTTACTTTGCTCGCCCTTTTTTGATCGGTTTTTTTAATGCAATTTTTTTTTAATGCAAATAGATTTAATCTAATAATTTCTTTTAGATTAAGTCTTAGGTCTCGTTTGACCTGTGAAAAATCTCCTTTGTTGAAATGAAATGTTCCCAAAATTCCTAAACTAAAAGTAAAAAGACTTTCCACTGTCCTAAACTAAGAACGGGAAGGAAGAGGGCTAGCGGATCCTCTAAATTGATCATGCTCAAATCAGCCCTTCCTGGGGTTCCTGGGGTATTGTCTGTCCCGATAAATAAAAAATTCCCGGAATAATATAATAAATAGGAGTAAAGTATTGATATACTTGTAATTACAGAAGCAAATGCCAATGTACTAAAAAAAAGAAAAAAGTATCTAATCTAAAGGACTCGTTTTCTTTTTTAGGATTAAACAAAAGGGTTCGCAAATAAAAGTGCTAGTGCCACAACCAGTCCATAAATTGTTAAAGCTTCCATAAAAGCTAGACTAAGCAATAAAGTACCTCGTATTTTACCTTCTGCTTCTGGCTGTCTCGCAATACCTTCTACAGCTTGTCCTGCAGCAGTACCTTGACCAACTCCGGGCCCAATAGAAGCAAGCCCTACGGCCAATCCAGCAGCAATAACGGAAGCAGCAGCAATTAGTGGATTCATGGTGAGTTCCTCGTGTCAAAAAAAAAAGAAATGGTTAAGGATACAATCAACCAAGAAATTATTACTTCTAACTTCTAAGCTCTATTAGGTAAAAGTAACTAATAATAAGTAAGTACAAATAAATGATAATTGAAATCCTCCGAATTACTTCGAGATCTCGTTTTTAGTTTCTAATCTTAGAGGTTTGTGTAAATCCATAAGATTCTCATTATTCTATTTCTCTTTTTTTTTCAACCAATCATTCTTTCATCCTTTTTTTACTCTTCGATATCCCTGAGTTCTCATTTTTCCCCTTCATCTAACATAATAAAAGACGAAATACAGGAAGAATCCCTATTGAAATCGAACTAATCCAAATCCAATAGGAATCAAATCAAGATATACAATTGATAACAATATGCTGCATAGAACTAGATATGGAATCCAGTTCCATATAGAAGGGAATTCTATATATCGGATTAGATAATGAATCTAACTTAGGAATAAAAAAATCCCATATACATTTGTTTCTTCTATTTTGTTTGTGTATTTTCTCATTTTTCTGATTCTAAATCATTCCTTAGAAAGCCGCACAAAAGATGACTGTCTTATAGGCATTAAGGATATAGATCTAACCTGACCCCGCCTCCGTGAATGCATATATACTTTACCTCTTCCGTAATATAGTCTATTCTCTCCCCTACAACTCTAGGTTGTATATTCATACACATTTCGAACTATTTAGTTTTCCAATTAAGAGGATTATCCGGAATCATGCATGAATTGGGCTAAGCTAAAAAAAAAGACTTTTTTGAAAATGAGTCAATTCAATGATGACCTTCCATGGATTCACCTATATAGGCTGCGGCTAACGTTGCAAAAATAAGAGCTTGAATACCGCTTGTAAATAATCCAAGAAACATGACCGGTATAGGGACTACTAAGGGGACTAAAGAAACAAGAACAACAACGACTAATTCATCCGCCAATATATTTCCGAAAAGTCGAAAACTAAGCGATAATGGTTTTGTGAAATCTTCTAGGATGTTAATTGGTAAAAGGATTGGGGTTGGTTTAATATATTTCTCGAAATAACTCAATCCTTTTTTGCTAAGACCCGCATAAAAATATGCCGCTGATGTTAGTAAAGCTAAAGCAACAGTAGTATTTATATCATTTGTGGGCGCTGCTAATTCCCCATGAGGTAACTCTATAATTTTCCAAGGTAAAAGAGCACCTGACCAATTCGAAACAAAAATAAAAAGGAACATAGTTCCAATAAAGGGAACCCAGGGACCATATTCTTCTCCAATCTGAGTTTTGCTCAAGTCTCGAATAAACTCAAGGACATATTCGAAGAAATTCTGACCGTCGGTCGGGATGGTTTGTGGATTCCGAACAGCTATGATAACTGAACCTAGCAAAATAGTAATTACGACCCAAGAAGTGATGAGTACTTGAGCATGAATTTGAAAACCTCCTATTTGCCAATAGAAGTGTTGGCCTACTTCTACACCCGATATATCATATAACCCCTTGAATGTTTTAATGGAACATGGTGTAATATTCATATTGTCCTCTGATAAAAATTGAACTTCAAAAAAGGAATTCTTTTGATTCAAGCATCTCTTTCGCAACTCAGCAACTTGAAGTATTAATCTTATATTTAGGATACCAAGAAATCACATCAGATCATAATATATATCAATACCCCCTACTATATATCAATATTCCCCTTCTGTTATCTATGCAAAACAAAAAAGAATAGTAACTGATCCTATAAATCTACGCAGTTGCTTAAGAATTCACTATTCTTGTTAATCAACGATTTCTTATATAGAGAGAACGGCCCTCAGAAATTGCAAATACTAATTTGTTAAGAATTAATCGAATTGAAGTCATAGTGTCATCGTTGGCAGGAATCGATATATTCGCGAGATCTGGGTCACAATTTGTATCGACTAAAGAAATAGTAGGAATCCCCAAAATGGCACATTCCCGAAGAGCTATATACTCTTTTTGCTGATCAAGGACGATCACAATGTCAGGCAACCTCGTCATATATTTGATCCCGCCGAGATATCTTTGCAAGGTAGATAATTTTCTCTTTAAGATTGCCGCATCTCTTTTTGGGAGATGGTGGAATTTTCCCATTTTTTCTTCTGCTCTTAAGTCTCTAAATTGAGAAAGTCTAGTTTTGGTAATCGACCAATTCGTTAACATACCACTGAACCACTTTTTATTAACATAATGACAACGAGATCTTATTGCAGCTGATGCTACTAAATCCGCTGCTCTTTTTTTGGTACCAACAATTAAGAAGCTTTTTCCCTGACTTGCTGCATCAAAAACTAAATCACAAGCTTCTGATAAAAAACGAGCTGTTCTAGCGAGATTTGTAATATGAGTACCTTTACGCTTTGCCGAGATGTAAGGGGCCATTTTAGGATTCCATTTCTTAATACCATGACCAAAATGAACTCCCGCTTCTATCATCTCTTTCAAATTGATGTTCCAATATCTTCTTGTCATTTTTTCCACACTTCTTTTTTTTTTCTTTTTTTTCGTCTTACCATTACGGAATTAATTTCTTTTTGAAGATTATGAAAGAGCCGAAATAACTTGAAATAAATAATAATTGTTCCGATGGAACCTTCTACTCAGAATTGACCATTGATACACGGTATAAACATAGCCTTAATGAATTAACTCACTTCTTTTATTTTACTTATTTAAATACAAAAAAAAATCAGACCTGTTAGCATTCTAAGGTCAAAAGTATAGTTTAAATTAAAGTAAAAAAAAAAATTGCTTTATGTATACTTAAATCGTATAAATAGGGGTAAACGGGGCTTCTGATGTTTCATAGAAATTGTTTGTTACGTCAGAATCAGAAGAAACTAATTCTGTATGGAGAAACAAAATATCTCTCGTTTCCGCCGCGAATAGTTTTTTTTTTTTAATTTCGAAATAAAGGTTCTTGTCTTGTGGGGAACGATGCACAAATTTTTGGAATCCGGTACCAACAGGTATAATCCCCCCCAGAACTACGTTTTCTTTCAGGCCTTTCAACCAATCAATACGACCTCGTAGGGCAGCTTTTGCTAAAACTCGAGCAGTTTCTTGAAAACTTGCTTCAGATATGAAACTTTGGGTATTCAGGGAAGCCCTTGTTATTCCCAATAAGATTGCCCGATAATAAATCGATTCATCTAAAGCCCGCCCTGCTCGTTCCGCTCGCAATAGTCCTATTAATTCCCCAGGTAAAAAAACATTAGACATTCCATCTTCGGAAACCCTTACTTTTGATGTTACTTGGCGTATAATAATCTCTATATGTCTATTATGAATCTGTACCCCTTGGGATCGATAAACCTTTTGTATTTTATTAACCAAAGAGATACGACTTTGGGCTATGGTTAGCTCAGCTCCAATCAAGAATCCCCAGGGAACCCCAAGAATTCTTGGTATACGTTCATTCCAATCCTCAATTCTCCTTTCGAGATTCGAGGATAGTGAATCAATTGAACGCGCTTCGAAGATTTGTTCTACTTTTGGAAGACCTTGCGTTATATCACTAGATCTTGATTTTTCATATATAAACGTAACTAACCTATCTCCTTTGTAAAGGATTTTTCCATAATGACCATGAACAGTTGCTCCTATAGTGGCCAAATAAGGCTTAGCTGCTCTTAGAACAAAGGAGTCCATATTAACAATGAAAATTTGACCTGATTTTTTTATGTGCGATTTAAATAGACATACATTTTTACAAATAAATTGTCCAAGGTGAATTATTGCCGGTGTCTCTTCCCACGAGTCATGATGGAGAAAGTGCCAATTCAAATGGAATGGCTCCAACATGATGTTACTGTCGAAATTAGAAATCCTTTGATTTTCGTCTATTAAAGAGTATTTAAGTCCTTGAAGTACTTGGAAGGTTTGTTTCAAATTTTCAAGGAACAAGTATTTTTTTAACAAGATCTGATTATGTGTTAATAAATAGTAAGATGAATAAAAATTTGATATACTAGGTACAATAGCGCCTAAGAGCCCAAAAATATCTCGAATAGGAATTCTAGGATTCGATTCTTTTACCGCATTGGGATATTTTGAATTCTTGAATAAACCAATTCGAGAACAGTTGGATGCCGACAAAATCATCAAAGAGGTATATTCTTTATTTCGATTCAACAAGGTGCCAATAGCTTCTTGATGTTGGCTAAGTGATTGAATCTTCGCCTTGGAATAAAAGGAATTGGTATTGTTGCGATCTAACCTATTATTAGGAATCAGTCCTACACTTGTCCTATCATACCTTCTTCGTGTATACGAAGTAGTAGACTTGACTAACTCAATTCTTAGGAAATCGCGAATCAGATCATTTGTTCTTACCTCAACAAGAGAAGCACGAGCCCCCTCTTTTTCTTCGTGTTCCCAATTCACTACTAAGCAAGTTCGAACGAATTGACTATTCGTGTGATAAATTCTTTGAGTTAACTTGCTATTTTCATGAGAAATAAAATTGACAAGTAGAAGTTGGAGATTATCCTCTTCTTGCAGGAGATCCCGCGGGAAAAGTGTTGCTAAATTTCTCCCTTCGTCCATTTGATATGCGACTGCAGGTCGAACCGAAACAAAATACTTTTCCTTGCTTTTGAGAATTTTTTTCCGTTGAACATAAACCCAATTTTTCCTTTTTTTTGATTCCTTAGAGTCCTTTTTTTCTCTTTCTGGTGGTATCAAACTGCCACCTAATATCTTATCCGCCTCTTCAGGAAAATAAATATCTCCGGAAAAGATTTTGAGTTCTGTATGGCTTTTTTTTCTCTTCACTCGGACCAATCCGCCTAGTCGACTTCTTGTATTTTTTGTGAGTTGTGTATCGACTCCAATAATACTATTGTCAAGTACATTTAGGGGTGAGGATCTCGGCAAGATATGCAGTTCTTGAAGAATGAAAAAAAACCGATCTACTTCTTTTTGGTATTGGTATTTTAGACTAAATTCTTTTGTTCCTCGATGCTCAATAAAACCCTCTTTTTTTAAGATGGAATCTTCCTCCGGGCTCCCATATTCGTCTTCTGAGTCTTCCTCTGAGTCTTCTTCTAAAGTCCCATATTCCTTCTCTGAGCCATCTTCAGAGCTCCCGTATTCTTCTTCTGAGTCTTCCTCTAGAGTCCTATATTTGTCTTCTAGGATTTCATATTTGCCCTCTCCCTCTCGGGTCTTATATTCGTTTTCTGGGCTCCCGTATTCTTCCTCTGAGTCTTTCTCTAGAGTCCTATATTCGTCCTCTAGGATCCCATATTCATCTTCTAGGGTTTCATATTCGTCCTCTAGAGTCCTATATTTGTCTTCTAGGATTTCATATTTGCCCTCTCCCTCTCGGGTCTTATATTCGTTCTCTGGGCTCTCATATTCGTCCTCTGAGTCTTCCTCTCGAGTCCTATACTCTTCTTCTAGGGGCCGATATTCTTCCTCTAGGGTCCTATATCTAAATTTAACAATTCCTGAACCCCTTTTATCTTTTCTGTATCGTGGATCGTCAAAATAAGCTAAAATAGTATTTCTACGTAAAACACCCATAAAGGGTATTTCAATTGAAATACCCGAACAGGATATTAGCTCTTTCTCTTGTTCTTGATGATATTGTAATGGAACGACGAACCTATTTCTTCGCTTTTTCGCCAACAAATCCGAGTTATCTTGAAGAATAGAAGGATAGACAAAATTACAATGACCGTTGGACACGATTCGATCTGGCGTTAAATAATCAAGAATTTCCCTATCTTTTTTACCAAAAGTATCCAACAGTCTATGGCTTACTTGATCATTAGCCATTGATAGGTCAAAGATATATCTTCCAGGAACAGAAAAAGAATAAGTATTCATTTGATCTTGATCCTTGTGGAGCGAAAAAGATGCTATACTGGATCTGCACATACTTACTGACAATATCCATAAATGGCTTGTTTTTGGTAATCGACGAAGATTACCATATTGATATTCGGGCGCATGGTAAACATCAGTACTCCAGTGCATTTCCCCGTCTGATTCGGAATAAATATGCTTTTGTATCTTTTCTTTAAAATGCAAAGTAGACGTTCCGGCACGAATCTCCGCAATTACTTGTTCGGATTCTACATATTGATCATTTTGCACTAGAATCAAGCTTTTTAACGGAATATTCAAACTATGTAGAATATCCTGACTATGAATAGTTACATGCAAGTCTATATAGCATAGAAAAGCAGGTTGTCCATGACGGGTACGTGTGGGGTGAACTAAATCCTCATTGAATTGGATTTTTCCATTCGAGGGGGATCGTACAAGGTCGGCAGTACCCCCTGTGAATACTCCACCAGTATGAAAAGTTCTTAATGTTAGTTGAGTCCCTGGCTCCCCAATTGATTGACCCGCAATAATACCTACAGCTTCCCCCAATTCGACCAGATCCCCATGAGTGGGACTCCGCCCATAACATAATTGACAGATCCAAGATGTGCTCCGGCAAGTAAAGGGGGTTCTAATATATATTGGTTGTGCTCGAAACGGTTGTGCTCGAAAGGCAGTTATGAATCGATTGACTAATCCAATTCCAATATCTTGATTTCGAGCAGCAATGCATCGTGAACCAATATATATATCGTCTGCTAATACACGACCAATTAGTGTTTGGACAAAAATTTTTTCCGTCGTCCCGTTTTGAGGACTTACAGAAATACCTCGGATAGTACCACAATCTCTTCTACGCACAATAATATGTTGAACCACTTCAACAAGTCTACGTGTAAGATAGCCAGCATCCGCTGTTCGTACAGCAGTATCTACAACCCCTTTTCGGGCTCCGTAGCAGGAAATTATATATTCTGTCAAAGAAAGTCCCTCGCGTAAATTGCTTTGAATAGGTAAATCAATCATTTGTCCTTGAGGATCCGCCATTAACCCTCTCATACCTACTAATTGGTGTACCTGAGATGCATTTCCTCTGGCTCCTGAAAAAGACATTAGATAGACTGGATTAGAAGGATCCGTTATTCGAAAATTCGAATTCATTTCTTGTTTCAAATATTCACTTGTAGCATACCATATCTCAACGGATTGGCGTAATTTTTCTACCGCGTGTACAGCCCCATAATAATAGTGTTTCTCCAAAAGAAAACTCTGTTGTTCCGCATCTTGGACTAACCATCCTTTAGAGGGTATTGTTAAAAGATCATCGATTCCTAAAGAAATCGATGTAGTAGTGGCTTGATGGAAGCCCAGAGTCTTTATTTGATCCAGTATATGGGATGTATATCCCATTCCAAAATGATCTATTAATCTGCTAATAAGTCGTTTCATAGCAGTTCCGTCTATTTCTTTATTATGAAAGACCAAATGGGCCCGTTCCGCCATACATAAGTACCCCCTTTTTTAGCTGAGTAGGATTCGACAATTGCTGAGTAGGATTCGACAATGGGCCTGAGTCAGTGATTCGAAAACTTAATTTACTCCCTTTCCTCAATCTGGATTTGCGCGGCAAAAAAGATGGTACTAGTGAAATCGGAATGCCCCCCGAAAGGGGCATTCCGAATCTAACTTCCTTGTTTAGATAGTGTATGAATAGGCCCGACTAAATCCTTGTATGGCTTCCTCTATTTCTCTATAAAAAGAAATATGACCAAGAGTGGTTCGAATGTATATAGAACGTACTTCTTTTTTTCTATTTCCCACTACCAGATAGTGGGCATAAATCTCATGATAAGTCCCAAAAGATTCATATTGAACTTCAATCGGAACTTCTCTTGACCCAACGATGCGTTGATCTAGTTTCCATCGGAGCCACAAGGGACTGTTTAAACCGATTCGTTTCTGTCTATAAGCTCCCAGTGCATCATAGGAACTAGAAAAATGGGGTTCTTTATCTTTCGTATACTTATAATAATTGTTATTATTGTAGTTTACTTTTTTATTTGGAGAGTTTCCGCAACTATTATATCTATTTGCACAAATACCTCGACGGTTTCCAATCGTTAATACATAAAGTCCGATAAGCATGTCTTGGGTTGGCACGCAAATAGGATCTCCAATAGCGGGAGACAGGAGATTCATATGAGAAAACATAAGTAAACGGGCTTCCGCCTGAGCTTCCAAGGATAAAGGTAGATGAACAGCCATTTGATCCCCATCAAAGTCCGCATTGAAACCCTTACATACTAATGGATGTAAACAAATAGTACGCCCCTCTACTAAAGTGGGCTGGAAGGCCTGTATGCCTAATCTATGCAGGGTAGGCGCTCTGTTCAACAGTACAGGATGTCCCCGCATAACTTCTTGAAGTATTTCCCATACAACGGGTTCCTTTTCCCAAATTTTCCTTTTAGCGATCCTGACATTAGAAGTAGCACGTTTCGTGATTAAATCACGAATTACAAATAGCTGAAAAAGCTTTATTGCTATCTCTAGAGGTAATCCACATTGATGTAATGAAAGCGAAGGACCCACAACAATGACAGAACGCCCCGAGTAATCGACCCGTTTCCCAAGCAGAGTCTCGCGAAACCTCCCCTCTTTACCCTCAATTACATCTGAAAGTGATTTGTATACTTTATTGTGACCATCCCTTGTCGGTTGCCCGCGGGACCCACTATCAAGAAGTGTATCCACGGCTTCTTGTACCAATTTTTCCTGGCACATTACTAAATCTGCTGGTGCTAATTCACTTCTTTTTAATAGATAGGCAAGGTTGTTGTTCCGACGGATAACTCTCTTATAAAGTTCATTAATATCCGAAGTCACTACTTTATCCCCAGACCTATAAACAATGGGTCTCAATTCGGGAGGAAGAACCGGTAATAAGCACAAAACCATCCATTCTGGTTCTACATTTGTTTGAATAAAATGTTTCGCCAATTGCATGCGTCTAATCAAAAAAACTTTTCTTATTCGTCTTTTTCTATCTTCCCATTCATCTCCACTATACCCCTCGTCTTCTAATTCTTTCCATTCAACCAAGGAATTCTCTATAATAATTCGCAAATCCAAATCCGCTAATTGTTCTCTAATAGCACCTGCTCCTGTCGCAATTTCCCGATTTCGAAATGTTGCAAAGCCCGGGGTAGAAAAAAAGGGAGAAATACTGTGGTTACAGGATGAGATTTCATCTTCGAATAAACCCCGTAATCGTAAGAAAGTAGGTTTTTTAGCGCTGGGCCTAGCAAAAGAGAAATCGCCATAGACTAGGCCCTCCAATTTCTTAAGGGGTTTATCTAAAAGATTCGCGATATAACTAGGAAGACCTTTCAAATACCACACATGAGTCACTGGACATGCCAGTTTTATGTAGCCCATTTGATATCTTCGTATCCGAGAATCAACAAATTCTACCCCGCATTTTTGACAAAATTTTTCGTCTTCGTTTTCAGCTACACTCGCTCGAGAATTTCCACAAGCACAAATTCCGCTTTTTATGGGTCCAAAGATTCTTTCGCAAAACAATCCATCTTTTTCTGGTTTATCGGTTTTATAATGAAAAGTGGAGGGCCTTGTGACTTCGCCAACGACTTCCCCATTAGGTAGGATTTTTTTAGCCCAAGCCCTTATTTGTTGAGGGGAAACGAGTCCAATTTGAAGTTGTTTATGTTTATATTGGTCAATCATAAAATAGAAATAAGAAAAGAATTTATATTTATTCCGATCAAACATCCTCCCTATTAACCTGGAAGTTCTTCTCAGATACAAGGAAATGGTTCAGTTCTAGAGCCAAAGATCGTAGTTCTCGAACGAGCACTCGAAAAGATTCTGGAGGATCCTCGTGATTAGGCACTCTTTTTCCCCAGATCGTAGCATTAAGTATTTCTTGGCGAGCTATAAGATGATCAGATTTATAAGTAAGTATCTCTTGTAAAATATGAGCAACACCAAATCCTTCTAAAGCCCAAACTTCCATTTCTCCTACTCGTTGTCCCCCTTGCTTGGCTCTTCCTCTAACGGGTTGTTGGGTAACAAGTGAGTAGGGCCCAGTAGAACGTCCATGAATTTTCTCATCAACTTGATGAATTAATTTTAAGATATAGGACTTCCCTATTAGAACAGGCTGTTCGAAGGGATCTCCTGTTCTTCCATCAAATATTCTGCTTTTCCCCGGGTACTCGGGTTCAAATACCCATGGATTTTTTGTTTGTTTACTGGCTTCATATAATTCCGAAAACACAAGTTTTCTTGAAGCCTCTTGCTCATATCTCTCATCAAAGGGTGCTATTCTATAATGTTTCTTTAGCAGATCCCCTGCTAATCCGAGTGAACTTTCAAATATTTGTCCCACATTCATTCGTGAGGGTACTCCTAAGGGATTGAAGACCATATCAACAGGTGTTCCATCTTGCAAATAGGGCATATCTTGCCTAGGCAAAATTTTGGAAATGATCCCCTTATTCCCGTGTCTTCCGGCTACTTTATCCCCAACTTTGATTTCACGTTTCTGTAAAATATATACACGAACCATTATGTCAAGGGGGTCCCTCTGGATCCATTTCACATCGATAACGCGCCCTCTTCCACCTATAGGTAGTTTGAGAGAAGTTTCTTTTGAAGTGGATACCTCAATACCAAAAATAGCCCGTAATAATCCAGCTTCTGCGATATACGATGATTCGCTCGCTATCTGAGGCGTTAATTTACCTACTAAAATATCGCCAGTTTCTACCCAGGATCCCAACTTCACAACTCCATTTCTGTCCAAATTGCGGAGTAAATGTTCTTCTAGATGTGGTATTTCTTTAGTGATTTTTTCAGCAGAGCCTTGGCTTGTCGTATCCGTCTGAATTTCATATTTTCGGATGTGAAAAGAAGTATAAATATCCTCATATACTAAACGTTCGCTAATTAGTACTGCGTCTTCAAAATTGTAACCCTCCCAGGGCATATAAGCTACTAAAATGTTTTTTCCTAAAGCAAGTTCCCCACCAACTGTAGCTGCTCCCTCCGCTAAAATTTGCCCTTTTTTAATGGATTTACCCCGCGAAACCCGAGGTTTTTGGTGCATACAAGTATTTTTGTTAGAGCGCCGATGGGCAACTAAAGGAATACTTATAGTCTTCCCACTACTTGATAAAAGTATCTTCTGACTATCACTAGAAATGATCTTTCCCTCGCGTTCGGCTATAATGGAAACCCTCGAATCTAGAGCTGTTTGGCGTTCCAATCCAGTTCCAACAATGCACTTCTCGGACCGAGAAAGTGGAACTGCTTGGCGTTGCATATTAGAACTCATTAAAGCCCGATTCGCATCATTATGCTCAATAAAAGGAATGAGAGAACCCCCAATAGAAAAATATTGGAAAGGGAAAATACTTCTAACATGAATCTGTTCCCATGCAATAGTCAGGAATTCTTGACGGTATCTAGCTGGAACAACCTGTTCTTCCTGAATACCCTGATTCAAGGACAAAGAATTTCCTGCTGCTATCATATAATATTCATCTCTATTTGGTGATAAATAAACCACCTGTCTCTCTTTTTTTTCTTTTGCTTTCTCAGATATTTCATAAAACGGACTCTCTATAGATCCCCACCAGTGATCAATTCTCGCATGAATAGCTAACGATCCGGTAAGTCCAACATTGATTCCTTCGGACGTGTCAATTGGACAAATACGCCCATAGTGACTCGGATGAATATCTCGGCTCCGAAAACTTGCAGTTCTCCCCGTCAATCCTCCAGGACCCAAACAACTCACTTTTCGCCCATGAACCGTTTGTGTCAATGGATTGGTTTGATCAAAAACTTGAGATAAGGGATATGTGCCAAAAAAGGTCTCATAAGTAGTTATTAATAAAATCGAAGTTGAAGTTGGAGTTACCAAAGTTTGTGGAGTCGGTTTCGATTGACGTATGAATACTCTACGGATAGTTTTTTGAACCGCATGTTGTAAACGGCCAAGAGCCAGTCCGAATTGATCTTGTAACAGATCCGCAACCGAACGAATACGTTTATTTTTCAAGTGATTCATATCGTCATCGTCAAGTATACCCGTTCCAAATTTCATTCCAATCAAATGATCCGTAGCGGCCAATACATCTCGTGGTAACAAGAATGTATTGTTCTGAGGGATATCAAGATTCAGTCTCCGATTCATATTTCGTCGACCAACTCTTCCTAATTCACATTTTTGTTGAAAAAATTTCTTTTGTAATTCCTCGCATAAGGATTCCGAAAATACCAGGTCCCCACCTACACAAGCAAATTGTTGATAAAACTCCAAAATAGCTTTTTCTTTTGACTCAATCCTCTTCTTGTCCTTAGCATTCGGGAAAGACAAGAAAATTTCGGGGTAGGAAACATTATCTAAAATTTCTCTTAGATTTGAACCCATAGCTGATGATAGAACTAAAATAGATATCTTTTGTTTTCTACTCACGCGAGCCCATATCCTTTCTTTTTTATCAATTGCTAATTCCGACCTTCCTCCCCAATCTGATATTATAGTCCCGGTGTATATAGAAACTCCTTTGTGGTCTAATTCCGAGCGGTAGTAAATACCAGGACTTAGCAATATTTGGTTGATCACAATTCGATATATTCCATTTATTATAAAGGTTCCTAAGGAATTCATTATAGGAATGTTTCCAATAGAAATGGTTTGCTTTTGCACATCGAAACCAAAAATTAATCTCGCAGATACATATAATTCGGAAGAATAGGTGAGTGATTCATACACAGCATCCCTTTCTTTTATCGAGGGTTCTAGCAATTGATATCCTTTCCCAAATAATTGAAATGCAATTTCGTGATCTGGATCTTTAATTGTTGGAAACTTCTCAAGTTCTTCTGACAAGCCTTGATTAATGAATCTACAAAATCCCTCGAATTGGATCTGACTAAATCCGGGTATTGTGGACATTCCCTCATTTCCATTCCGGAGCATTTTAATCTTAAGTTTCCTATTTATCAAAGAAAAATTCCATTATCAGCTCACTCTTCATCAATCCCTACGGATCAATCTAGCAATCATGGAATCTATATTCTGTTTACTGAATCACATGAAATTTTAGGGAACTCCACATATGTATTTCATATATGTATTTCATACATATGAATAGAGATAATTTCGACGCAAATTCGAATTTAGCAGGGTAGAAATGGAATAAAAATGAATTGATAAAACAGTCCTAGAGAAAAATTCTGCCACTTAAACTTTATGAGATTCTAAAAAGATTGGATAGCAAAGATTTCTCGTTTTATCTCCTTTCTATGAAAGGGATAAAGCCATAATAATTTATAAGCACTAGAAAGTTTGACTTTAGAATAGCACGCTTAGTTTCATTTTCAAAAAGAATTTAAAGGTTCTTTTTTGTTTCGTAAGTAGTAGAGAATTGCTGGAAAATAAAGGATTTCGTTGTAGAATCCTAAAATAAAGTATTTACTTTATTTTTTAAATACTTGCCAATCTAGTTATCCACCTATCTACATATCCTTTCTTTTATCATAATTGCACTTAGTTGGGCCAAGAAGGCCAAGCCATAATCTATATCAGAGCAAATTCCCTCTTTTTTTATTTAATGCAATGAAAAATGAAAGCACGATTCCCCATAGGGATATGTACATAAGGGGGATCCATGGATAATAATGCTGTTTGGACCTGGAATTTCCCTATATACGGATTAGGGAAACATTTATTCTTTATGCCATTCATTAAAAATAATGGAGGGGGGGAGAATACCGATTTAAGAGTCGTTCACTACTGCAATTAAAAAAAAAAAAGAAAATTAAAATTCTAGTTAATGGTTCTAATTTGTTCTGAATTTTGCAGCCTGTGACTGGAAATCCACTTTTTTCCTTTGTCATGTCAATAGAATAGAAAGAAAAGGGAAGTTTTCTAGTGTTAGCAATGTGTGTTTTAAGATAGAATCCATCGAGGAGAATAAGCGAAACAGGATCCAAAAAAGCAGAAATCTTTTTTTTGAAAAAGATTAGAAAAAAGTAAGTAGAATTAGATTCAAAATAAAAGAAAAAAAGGGTTTTAATAAAAAAATGTAAATGAATACTTGTTCTTTTCTCGATTTTAGATCGGATTTTTTGGCGGCATGGCCAAGTGGTAAGGCAGGGGACTGCAAATCCTTTACCCCCAGTTCAAATCTGGGTGCCGCCTGATCAATAAAATACTTAGGATTTTATTTATAGTACTGATCAAACCCTACAAATTCCTACCTCTATAAGTTGAGGCACGAGAGTAACTAGGTCTGGCGATACTGGATTTGGAGAATCCATACCATAGTTCTATCCTATCCTCAAACTAGGGTTTGTTTTGTCGGCAGTGGTCCAAACGGCTACCAATAGGGATGAGGTAGCGTTTCCTTATTCTTTTATTAATTTCAATTGATTCAATTCGGGAATTTTAAACTACGAGACTAAGATGTCAGAAATTCTTGTATCCAAAGGTTCCTAAGGAGCAGTCTTTTTTCAATCTAAGATTGAAGAAGGGACTTCGCAAAGAAATATCAAGACTTCCTAGTTATGATACATTTTTTTTATGGTACATCTTATGCTACCTACATACACTAAAGTAAAGGCTACTGATTCTGTCGAGAATTAGATTGAATAGGCTGATCAAAAAAGAATTTCGTGGTTGTGGATAAGGTCTCCTCACTCTCTCATAAAAAGATAGAAAGTGGGGCAGTAGGGTTTAGGTCAAAAATAAACATGGGTAAGGTAGGTATCCTATAAATATTTATCTATCCTAATTTTATGGTATATTCTTACGCCCTTTGCTTATAAAAAAAGTAACAAACGGAAGAAAAAATCTCTCTATTTCCGCGTCTTCTATTCAGGACATCCCCCTACTCTTTTTTAGGGAAAGGGCCATGTATCATATTTATACTTAATGCTCTCCAATTCTACCAGAAATCATATAAGAAATCGTTAGGAGTAAATTCTTTTAAGGGATTCATCCATAGTCTTAGGGCAGAATGGCCTTTTGACTCTGTACCCTTGACTCCACTATGATTATTGATCAATAGTAGAAGAATTCCTTCATAGAAATAGGAGACATAATTTACATGGATATAGTAAGTCTCGCTTGGGCTGCTTTAATGGTAGTCTTTACATTTTCTCTTTCGCTAGTAGTATGGGGGAGAAGTGGACTCTAGGGATACTACCAATTGATTGAGTAGTCGAATTGTAGTATCAACTCTTTTCTTTAATTGATCGTTTTGCATTAATAAGTTTGCCAAACTTATTTTTTCTCTCTTTCTTTAGTTTTGTTTCACTCTTGTAAGAAACTCTTTTAAGAAAGTAAGAAAGAGTCGTTCTATTCTACTTCCAGTATAATAGAATAGAAAGGGCTTTTATTTTTATAGTAATTCAAAATTTCTATTCTACTAAAAGTGGCGAGTAAAAAGAAAGTTGTATACATAAGAAAATTAAACTTTCTTACACGAAGCTATTCACAACATATCGCACATTTTCCATTTATACTATTTTCTTATTCTTAGGAAATTTTTTAAGTTCTTTTTTTTTTTTTTAAGGATCTCGATTGAAGCATCTCCCGCCATTTTTTGAAAGATTCGTAGGGTTTTTCCTTTTACTTTTTTTCTTTTACTATAATCTATAGTCCATTCGCATATTATTGTTCTCCCCCTCCATGGATTCTTTCAATGAAAAATTGTCTTCGATTTTTTTATTTTGACTTGATTGAAATTAAGTGGATGCAGTGAAAAAAGCAGTTGAATTAGACTACTATTTCAATCTACTAATCGATTCGATGTAGATTCAAGATAATAGAGAATCTAAAGTGTGGTAGAAAGAGCTACCACACTTTAGATTATGATTCCAACCGGATCCTTTCATTTAAGACTTGGATTTTTATTTTCTTTAATCCTTTTTCATTTCTTCAATGATTAATTGGAATTCCAATTAATCATTTTGGCTGGCTGTTTTTACATAAATAATAAGTAAAAAGGCAGTAGGAACTAGAATGAACAATGCAGTAGCAATAAATGCGAGAATATTGACTTCCATAACCTCTTTATTTTTTTTTTCACAATAACTCGGGATGTAATCCCATAGAGAGGAAAAAGGGGTATCCTGTAAATTTAAGGGAAGGGCTTGCATTCTGATAATACTGAATCAATTCAATATTATGAATATTGGATCTATCAAATCAATTCATGGTTGATAGTGGAATAATATAACATAGGAAGATCCCTTATCCATACTAAGACCAAAATAGGTTTTTTGATTGGATTCGAAACCCCCTCTATTCTATTTTTCATTCTTCTCGACTTTTGCTTTTCTATATGTATAACCCAAAATCTTTCTTATCTTATCCAATTTCCCTTCCTTTTTCTTATAGTTATACATACAATTATGTATGTATTATATGACCTATAGAAAGTGGGTCACATAGACATCCAAATAAACAGTAGAAGTAGAAATGAGATGGAGAAAAGGAGATTTTAATTTAAATAAAAAGGATCCAATATTTTAATTTTGGAAAAAGAGCGTTTGCTTGGTTTTTATTTTATTAGGTTACTATCAATATCTGCTTTTGGGGGTCTAAAGATGAGAGTAGATCTATAAAAAAAAGGAGTCGGCAAATGGAGTGAGAATGAGGTAGATTTTTTCTAATTATTCATTGAACATACACAAACAAAGTTGGAACTATAAAATGGAAGGGGTGTGATTTAACCCCCAAAACAAAAAGGAACTAATTAGATTAAATTAGTTCTCTAACAATAAATGAATACGTTTTATGTATGGATTCCGGTAAAATACCGGTACTCTATTCCATAAGAGTCGAATAGTAAGTTAAGATGAGGACGGTATCATCATAAAAATAGAGTAATATCCTAAATTATACTAATCCACGTATGATAGCCTTTCCTTATCAACCAGAAGTAGTGAAAAAAAATTCCTATACAGCTCTCTTTTTACTGAGAAATGCGAAATAAAAAAAGTGAAGTAAGGGTACCCCATAGATATTTGATGTTTCCTCCTGCCCCCCTTTTTTCATTAAAAATTTCCATGAAAAAAGGAAAGATGAATTTGTCCATTCATTGAACCCTAGTTCGGGACTGACGGGGCTCGAACCCGCAGCTTCCGCCTTGACAGGGCGGTGCTCTGACCAATTGAACTACAATCCCTGCGGGGTGTATGGCATACCTATTCTTAAATAGAACCATAAGAAGATTCAATTCGTCTGTCGTGCTCTAAGAAATAGACGAATCATATACTACATACCCACATAGGATATGTGGGTATAGTGAGAGTGGCATAACTAATATGCCGCGGTTTTTTATCCCTAAAAATAAATGATAATCTGCCTTTCCATAAGAAAAACTCTTTTATTTGTCTTTTCTTTATAAGATAAAGAATCAGAGAGATATGGATTAGTAAAAAATTTACTAATATCTCTTTATCCTTTATTTCTATGGATGGAGATCAGACATTTTTTTTCTTCCATACAAAATAATAGATTTAGTTCATATTCACGAAGCCCTAGATTTTTGGGCCGAGCTGGATTTGAACCAGCGTAGACATATCGTCAACGAATTTACAGTCCGTCCCCATTAACCGCTCGGGCATCGACCCAGGAAGAATTTTTTCTAGGCTTTTGATAATCTATGATTAACCTCTTTTTATAATACTCCCTACCCCCAGGGGAAGTCGAATCCCCGCTGCCTCCTTGAAAGAGAGATGTCCTGAACCACTAGACGATAGGGGCATCATTAGACGATAGCGCCATATACAACCACTCGTCATTATACTATAATGATAGTATGAGCAGTTTTTTGGAATTGTCAATATATTCGAAGAATATAACTAGATCAAAGGAAAGAGTCTTTACTACTTTTCTCTTATGCTTTCATAGGATTTTTTTTAGTTGAGGGTTAGGTTAATTCACGGATCATCCCCTACTTTTTAAGGAAATTCATTTAAAGGGTATAGAATAAGAATAGATTAATAAAAAGGAGTCTAGATTAGTTCAGTACAGGTATTTATTTGATTGCTCTAACAAGAAAAAGAGTCCAATTTTTTTTCTTTTTTGCAATTTAAACCCTGTGCTTCGTTTAGTGTTCAGACCAAAAATGTTGGCATTTCGCACTAAACTAAGTCATAAAATTCACGAAAAATGGAGACATAAAAAAAAATGTCTGGATTTTGTAGAAAAGTACTTTCTCAGATTCGAACCAACGACTTCCGTCTTACCAAAGCATTACTCTACCACTAAGTGAAAAGCCCTTTATCGGATTTGAACCGATGACTTATGCCTTACCATGGCATTACTCTACCACTGAGTTAAAAGGGCTTTTTCTTCAAAAATTAGCCACTTTCATTTACTATATATGGGCCTACTGCAATAATTATATATATATCGAGATCTTGCACAAAGTAGAGGTATTTTATTATTATATAAATAAATACGTAAAAAATACGTGAACAGAGAGTTGACACACTCAAAAATTCTTATATATATCGGATACACTTGAAGAAGGTGAATAAGTTCATAGGTATGTAAACACGATCTCGGAAAACTCACCAAAGCCTGGAAGTTCCTTTTTTTTAAGAGGAGAACAAATATGTATCAATTGTTGAATCGGATATGACAATGGGCCAAAAATGCCAAAGAGGCAATAAGAACTGCTGTTAAAAAAATGATAGACTTTTTTTTATCTTTAGGCTATTCACTTTTCACGTGCTCAGAATGTTCTGCAGAATTAGGGGCTTTTTTCTTCTATTGGCCGATCTTATGATGAGAACTTTCTCCATTTATGTTTTATTTCCCCTAATTCTAATTGGGTGGGGTATAAAGGAATTTGCGCTCTTCATATACCCATATGGCTGGGTATTAATTTTCAGTGATATACTTCTTATCTGTTTTGGTGAGAGATTTAAACATTTTTTAACAGGCATCTTTTGGAAAAAGTTTTGGACGGATTTGTTTAAACTATTTCCAAGGGGTACCCCTTGAAAATGGGGTCCTTGACTATTCTACAAGGATTCTAGTGAATTTGGAACAAAACTATGTTGGAGTTAATTTTATTCTAAAAAGTTGGCAGTCGAATTTATACTGCAGAGTAGAAAAATTATACTACTGACCACCCAACAAAAAATAAAAACCATATCCTACATAGCTAACTCCTCCTGGTTCAGGGTGTTCCATTTCCGAACACTAGAAAAAGGAGGATTTTGGATTTATGATCCTAGGGTGAAAAGGAAGGGAACAGATACCCAATATGATTCTTAGGAGAAACGTTTGGTAATGGTCTTGGTCCTCTATGCTTTTTTTATGTGTTTTTAGCTTAGTTCTATTCATCTTCTTTGATTCTTTTAAACAAGAATTTAATAAACTAGAATTGAGTGGAAAAGAGGAGAGGAAATTAGTAAATGGGGAGGATCCACTAACCAGATACTTTACGGATCCTCTTTATGAAGAGTTTGAGGAGTCTTCATCAGAGTCCTCTGATGTAAATTTTCATCAGGTAAATCTGTCGATTCCTATCCGCTTTTCTTTTAAGTTATTACTCTTTGTTTGTTGCTTCTCTCAAGTGATAGAGGAAGTCTATAATGAAGTTTTTAAAGTCATCTCACTCCTTTCCTATGGCTCGTATTTCATGATAAGTGGAGGAAGAAAATATCTTTCCCAATTTATTTGTTCAATGCTGAACAAAAAAGACAAAAAAGAAAAGGAAGAAAGGGATTTATGGGGACTGTACTACCTCCCTATATCTCTTAGTGTATATTGTAGGAATAATCAAACTATTTCTTACAACAATCTGGCCTATTTAGGTCCTCACAAATAATGATCCTTGTAGTCATAACCGTTGAATAGATCCTAATCAAAATGCATACATTTGGTTCATACACAATTGGCATGGTAAGAAGAGATGTATTTTACAGACTAGAGAGGGGTTATCTAAATCCTAAAGTAAAGGCTCGCGATTGAAGTAGAAGTACCAATCGACTACTGCCATAAACTTTCTCCGTTTGATTTGATAAGGTTGAATTAGTCTCCTTCTCGAATGGCTACCCTTGACAAAGGGTAGCGTTGGTATCATAATCTACATGTAGCGGGTATAGTTTAGTGGTAAAAGTGTGATTCGTTCTATTAATAACTGAATTTGAAATGATATACTTAAGGCATCCTTAAGTTTTTTTATATTCATATTCCGATGAAAACTTTAGTTCTTATAAAGGATTTAATCCCTTTCCTCTCAATAGCATATTGAGGAAGAATATAGATTCTCGCGATTAGTATCCAAAGACTAATTGAATTTGCACCCCAAAATACAAATTCGATTATGAGTACAGAGTCGCGAAGCATAATTTTGCATTTAAGTATTCCGATTGAATAAATATGAGTAAAGGATCTATGGATGAAGATACAAAAAAGTTTATTTCCAATCGTAACTAAATCTTCTTTTGTTTAAAAAGGAAATAGAAGCCCAATAGCTAAAAAACGATGGTTTTGGTTTACTAGAACCGTGAGTATATTGTTTCAGCTCGGTGGAAACCCAACTCTTTTCCTCAGGATCTCTTGAATGAAATTAGGGAACGAAGTAAGTAGATTAGATAGATATTTAGGAGAATTTCTATCTCCTACTCTATAGGGATCATCTAGAAAGCAGAGAGCTTTGGTTCCATTCAGACAGAAAAGCTGACATAGATGTTAAGTGGTGAGAATCTCCATAAAGGAGCCGAATGAAATCAAAATTTCATGTTCGGTTTTGAATTAGAGACGTTAAAAAAAAAATCAACCAACGTCGACTATAACCCCTAGCCTTCCAAGCTAACGATGCGGGTTCGATTCCCGCTACCCGCTCCATTTTGTAGAAAAAGACTATTCTATTTGTTTGTCTAGATATGGTAGAGACTTATATTCAACCTTCGTCCACCTCGGGCCCTATACTATAGAGCGGAGTAGAGCAGTTTGGTAGCTCACGAGGCTCATAACCTTGAGGTCACGGGTTCGATTCCCGTCTCCGCACTTAGCAGTCCGTATAAATGGACTATTCTATTTGTATAAAAATATTCTATTTGTATAGATATGGTAGAGGGCTGTATCCAACTCTTTTTTTTTTTTTAGTCGGGTGCAAAGGAAGTATAAGATAGGAAGGGGTACAGTACTAGACTAACAACTACTTAATTTAAATTAAGTAGTTAAGTAATAGAAGTAGTTAAGTAATAGAAGTAGTTAAGTAGTCAACTAGACTTAAATTTTTATCATAGTACCTTACTAAATTAAGCTGGCGAGCGACGGGAATCGAACCCGTATCTTCTCCTTGGCAAGGAGATGTTTTACCACTGAACTACGCTCGCTACATTGAACTACGCCCGCTACCGCCTATATTTTATAGGGTATATCTACCTGGGTCGACCGTCTATGTCTGGGTCGACCGTTTCATTTTCTATTAGAGTTTTCTTTTTATTAATTGTCTGTTAATCAATATTCTAATGGCAATAGAATTTCATAATAATGAAGGAGAAGAGGTAATATAATAATTCGGAACGAAAATAGCATTTTAATGTGTA